TTATTATCCTACATGTTCCATTAGTAACACTCCCTTGATACTTTCCAAGGGTGTCACTGCCTATTTTATTTTGCTTGTGCTTAATGTTTCCCGATTCTACTAGAAATCATATACGAACTTGTTATAGATGTATTTATTGGATTGGTTCATCAATAGTGTTGGGTCAGAATCCCCCCCCCTTTTTTTTTGACTCTGCACCATTGATTCCACTATTATTAGTGAGCAATAATGGAATAATTCCTTCATATTCATAGAGATAGGGGACATAATTCACATGGATATAGTAAGTCTCGCTTGGGCTGCTTTAATGGTAGTCTTTACATTTTCCCTTTCGCTCGTAGTATGGGGAAGAAGTGGACTCTAAGGGTACTACTAATTGAGTTGAGGAATCAAATCAAACTGTATCAATTGTTTTATAAATCATTCTCGTTTTTAACTTTAACTATTGAGAAAATATTAATTTAAAAATAGTAATGAAATTTAAATAAAAATATCTTTATTTCGAAATTCCATTGGATTCTGGTGGAATAATGTATTATATGAATAATACCCTTTCAATCAAACAGATATTTCAATGATTCCCATGTTCGTATTTCGAAAGTAAAGGGGATACAAATGATAGGAAATTTCTTCCAACCGAATTCTTACTAAATTTTCTATTTTGGTGAACCGGCTCTTACCAGAATTATATATGGACAACGAGGAACAACGGACCCTTTTTATTTGTTTCCCTCTTTACTGTTCAAAGAGAAAGTCGTTCTGTTATTAAGTGGATACGCACTTTCTATGGGAAACAACATAGACATAGCGATTGTCCGACGAGATACTACGCATAATAAGATCTTGCCTTGGGCAAGTCACATATTGCGCATTTACTTTATTATTGTATAAATTGGATTTATGCTTTATCAACTCGTTTCATATCATGGTTCAAACGTTACAAATCGATGAGGTTTACTACTCCTTTTCGAAATCCGAAGAAGTTCCCATAGAACTCCTTGAATCATCTGTCAACGGCTCAATCAATTACTTCTTCGGAATGCGAAAAAACAAAAAAAAAAGATTACTTGGTTTTTTTTTATTAATATATGCCTATACCATTTTTCCTTCATTGATTTGATTCTTTCGATGGATACCGGGATTCATATTGGAAATAATCAGAAATCTAGGAATTAGAACCGTAAGAGTTGCCTCTCGATTTTTTGATTGGAATCAATACAAATCAAATAGATGAAGCAAAGAAATAGAATTGGGGTGCTATGTACATTACATATATGTAATTGATATCTACATATATGAATATGAAGATACATATTTTAGATTGATCTATATTAAGCCTCTATCTTTATACAGTACAACTTTATACACTACAATAACAGTAAGAAATAGTATGGTAGAAAGAAATATATGAATCTTTCTACCATACTATCGGATCTCATAGAATACTGCTGATTCTAGTCCCATTTAAGACGCGAAATTGGAATCCTTTTGATTTTCTTTCTTCAATCATTGATAAGAACTAAGGAGTCAAGTTTCATTCAAATTAATCATTTTGACTGACTGTTTTTACGTAAATGATAAGTAAAAAAGCAGTAGGAACTAGAATGAACAGTGCAGTAGCAATAAATGCGAGAATATTTACTTCCATAATCTCATCGTTTCGTTTTTTTTACTTCGCAATAACTCGGGATTTAATCCCATAGAGATGAGAAATCTTTCACCTGTAAATTCAATGGGATGAATTATATCTCGATGATATTGAATCAGATCAATATCATGAATAACAATATCTGAGCTATCAAATCGATTCATCGTCGAGAATTGAATAGTATAACATAGAGGATCTTTTATCCATACCGAATCCAAAATTGGATTCTTGATCTAATCTAATCAAGAATTCCTTTATTTATCATTCTTTTCCATTCTTTCTTTCTTTTCTATAACCTACCACCTTCCTTGTACAATCATCTGATGAAGTATCATCTGACCGTTTTTCCACTTCCATTGGTTACAAACCCAAACAAACAATAGAAGTAAAATGTAAAAAAAGACTGAGTTAAGTTCTAAACTCCGTTTTTTTAATGATCTAATTTTCTTGGAAGACAAAGAAGTGTGATAAAGATGAGTCCCAGTCTAAAAGATCTAATATTCCATCAAATTCACTATTTTAGAATTTGTTCTTTTTTCGATGGGATCTTTACCTTAGAAAGGAAAAAAAATGATTCATTCCCTTGCTAAGAGAGGCGGGATCCTTGTTTGATCTTTCTTTTATTAATATCCTCTTTCCTTGGATTAGGACTGGGACGCATATATCAAAAGTTCAGTGTGCAATTTGAATGAGATAAATTGTTTCAAATTCAAATTAGTAACTGAGATTACACACAATCGGAACCAGAAAAAGAGATAGGTTTAATCTGAAAAGTATTCTATCAGGGTAACTATGTTAAATTCATTTTGTAGCGTACAAGAAATGAATTCCATTTGTGTATGTGCTTCCAGG